TTACACAATCTCCAAGATTATTTTTTTGGGAAAAAGGAAATAGATTGCCTATTTTTTATCACATACGTTATTTTGGCATAACACCCCCAAAATGAAGTCTTTTCTTGAATCTTGAAAAAAAAAAGTAATTTTCAACAAATTTCTTTCTACTTTGTAATAAGGTAATAAGAAAAGAAAGGTTCTGATTCCTTCATTACCAAAAATGTTTGGCCATATCCGTTATTGGGTATTGTGGGTTCTTCGAAAGTCCTTGTTTACTGGAATGTCAGAACGAGGAAATAAGTTGATCCAAATTTATCACCGCGGTCATTCAATTCAATATACAAGAATTTCTATTTTTGAATCGAGGGTTCATAATATAAAACTTATCTGATCTTATCAATTTTTATTTTCGAATTTATTTTTTCGAATAAATCATGAATTATGCAGAGTATTCAAAATTTTATCGAAAACTTACAGCAGCTTGCCAAACAAAAGCTAATAGAAAAAATAGTAGAGGTATGACAGGCATAAAATCTACGATTGGATTGAAAAAGGCATAAGCCTCCGGCAATTTAGCGAAGAAAAAACTACTCGAATAAAGGGTGGAATTAAGACAGATACAGATTAAACTAAAGATATTAAGCATAACAAACATTTCATTCTTGTAGATTAGAAAATTGGATTTTGGTTGAGTTCTTTTTATGAAGGAAAAATAAAAAGGCGGGTCAAAAAATCCTTCTTTTTCTTCGAACTCTCCCAAATCAAAAATCTTTCCTTTCATTCTCAAATGAGAATACAAGGAATTATAGTTTCGTACAATATCTTAATTGAATTTTATGTAATGATCAATAATTTGATCAATAATTTTTTGTGATTCTATATTTGCATGTGTTGAATCCTAGCAACAATGTATTTCATATGTATTTGGGCTGGGATTGACGAATGACCAATACCAATATTAGTCTTTATTAGTGTCGAATATAAATCTAAATGGGGCGTGGCCAAGCGGTAAGGCAACGGGTTTTGGTCCCGCTATTCGGAGGTTCGAATCCTTCCGTCCCAGATCGTCTCCATCAGAAACGAAAGATTCTTCTCTTTAACAATTTTCTGTTTAATCTTGCTTAGATATTGGATATATATAATGTGTGACCCAACCCCTTCTTTGTTCTGAATTCAATGTACGGGTAGAAATAAAAATATTTCTTTGAATTTTGAATTCAAAAAAGAATTGGAGGTGGATCATTCCCATTCAGAGTATGCTCATACTCATATTCATATTGAAGTTAGTTACTTAGGGAAACCTTGTGTTCCATACCCGTGAAATGGGAATTCGCACATGGTGCATTCTTAATTGAAATAGAAAAAAAAAACCTTTTTTTTCTATTCCATTCCCCAAGGAAAGCCTAAAGAAAATAAATGGTGTATCCCAATTCCACACTTTATGTGGAGACTAAAGATTACGTAGTTTTTTGTATTAATTGCATTTCATCGTTCGTCTAAAAACTTCTAAGGAAAAATAAATGGATCTGGATCCCATTTTATTTTTTTGTATTTTAGCTTATTCAATTGAATAATTGGAAATCAATATAATGTAATGATTGGATGGATGAAAATTGATATATTCCATTTTTATGGAATTGGAGGAAAGATTCTTGAATCTGAAGTAAAACAAAATGGGTCTGTATGCTGTATAATAGATATTATGTATTATTATTGTATTGTTCTATTTCAGTAACAGCAGCCCCTTCCCTTGGTTAAGTCAAAAGGATCTGTGATCCTTTAAATATCCATGATTACTCCCAGTAACAATTGTTCGTTGTATATGATGGATATGAAAAGATTAGATTCCTCTTATTCTTGATTCTGATTTTCTCTTTCAGATGAAAGAAAGAATAACGACTTTTATCTGACACTCTTCTATTCCATACTCACGAAAACAAAAAACGATTTGAATCTTCATTTTTGTGAACCCTTGGTACTTGAATAAGTGTGAAAAATCTATATTATAGAGAGACTTCCGACCTTTTCGAGTCATCGGAATAGCTTATATTTGGTTACTAACTGATTTTGTTCCGGAATTGCAAATCTATTCAATTATTCTATTAAGTAAAGGCCTTTACTTTTTCATTACTTTTTCATTATGTATTCGAAAAAAAAAGGGGGGATGATCCTTTTTATGATTCATCATCCCGAACAATCTGTTGAAGATGTAAATAAGACTTAAGTAAACGCGTTTATTCGTCTTTTTTAGAAATCTGTTTCATTTGAGCCAATGACTATTCATGATTCCATATTGAATCAATTCCATACCGGTTCGAAATTTCATCAGAGGAATGTTATGGTAAAACTTCGTTTGAAACGATGTGGTAGAAAGCAACGTGCGACTTGAAGGACATGATTCGTTGTGGATTCTTACATCCACCATTTTCTATAGGAATGAAGATGCTCTTGAATCGACATAGTTTGTTCTGTTCTTGCTAGGAACCTAATTTGTGTTGGGTTGGTAAATAGGAATAGTACATAATGGAGCTCGAACAAAAAGTATTGATTCATTTCTCGGGGGGAAGAATCTAGGGTTAGTAACAATTAATAAGTTAGACCAACTTTGTAAATATATCCTCAATATCGAAATCGAAGGGTTAAAATTCGAACAAGTTTGAAATAAAATAAAAAAGTAAAATTTGTCGAAATTGGTAAAACTTTTTCGATTAAAATTAAAAGTGTATTATAATAAATCTTTCGTATTATTCATAGAAAGAAATAACAAAAAACAAAAGGTATGTTGCTGCCATTTTGAAAAGGAATAAGGATCACCGAAGTAATGTCTAAACCTAATGATTTTACAAAGTAAAGAGAAAGGATTCCGGAACAAGGAAACACTATTTTCAATTGTCTCAATAATTTTATTTAATTTTATTATAATGAAGAAGAAAAATAGATTCGAGACGAGACAAACAAAAGAGGTTAGAGACGACTCAAGAAATGTCTAAAGAGTTACCTTCGCACTTTTTCAGAATTGCCCAACTTGAGTTATGAGTACGAATGATATTTATTTTTTTCTGTATCTGTAAGTAAGAACAAAAAACGACTCAAATTATAGTCGACTTCATGATTTTATGGATCTATTTGCCATTATATACAGAATATACAGAAATATTAGAATCATTTTTTCTCGAGCCGTATGAGGAGAAAGCCTCCTATACGTTTCTAGGGGGGGGGTATTATTTATCTACATCTATCCCAATGAGCGATCTATCGAATCGTTGCAATTGATGTTCGATCCCGAAGAGAAGGAAGAGATCTTCAAAAAGTGGGTTTTTACGATCCGATACAGAATCAAACTTATTTAAATGTTCCTGCCATTCGTTATTTCCTTGAAAAAGGTGCTCAACCTACAGGAACTGTTCATGATATTTTAAGGAAGGCAGAATTATTTAAAGTTAAAGAAAGACCTTCATAAAGAAAAATAAAAACAAAATTTCTTTTAATAAATAAAAAAGAAAAGGTAACTAGTATCTATTTTGGGCAATTAGTTACTCAAAATTTGCTCTTTTCTTGTTGTATTCATACTTTTTCTCTACCTTTTCCTTATTTTTTTTTTCATCTAAATTTCTTATTTATGTTGTGCCAATCCAACACGAATTCTTATTTGATTTACTTAATACTTAAATACAATACTTAATTAATTATTAATTAAATTGAATTTGTTTTCCATTCATATTGACAATGTTGTATCGAACAAATATAATTCGATCGTAGATAAGCGGATCTGTTTATTCCGACCCCTAATTTGGTTTTCCTTTACTTCAGTCAAATGATGGGTTTGCCGAATTTACTGTTATACATAAATTTTGAGAAAATGGACGGTCTGTAAATTTGGATATTTCTATTTGGAATCCGTTGTTTTTTATTTTTTAATCCGATCCATTCATTTTGCTATTTTGGTGTTTAGAATTGATCATAAAATCTTTCCTCTATTTCTTGTTAGTTCAATGTTTTGATGTAGTTGTACAGTGCAATTCAATTTATTTTTTTATTTCGATCGTATCTACAAATCATATTTATCTGGGTTGCTAACTCAACGGTAGAGTACTCGGCTTTTAAGTGCGACTATGATCTTTTACACATTTGGATGAAGCAACGAATTCGTCCAGACTATTGGTAGAGTCTATAAAACCGCGACTGATCCTGAAAGGTAATGGATGGAAAAAACAGCATGTCGTAATAATAAGAAGAAAATGGAATTTCTTAATTTCTTACCAAAATTTTGTTTTTATTTTAGGAGGAAGACAAAAAAATTCACATTTACAGTTGGGTTTAGTGAATAAATGGATAGAGCCCTACGGCTCCAATTCTGGTAAAAAAAAGCAACGAGCTTCTATTCTTTATTTGAATAATTACCCGATCTAATTAGACGTTAAAAAAAATTAGTGCCTGATGCGGGAAAAGGTTCTCCTGTGAGTGGTCCTTTGATTCTTTTTTTTTTTCTTTTTAATCCTAACTATTCTCTATTATAGATTGGAAACGAATGTGTAGAAGAAACAGTATACTGACAAAAAGAATTTGTTCCAAAGTCAAAAGAGCGATCGGGTTGCAAAAATAAAAGATTTTTGAACCTCTAATAATTATAACGAGGATAAACCCATTAGATAGAAGGGGAGAGGAAAAAGATCTGTTGATTGGACTTTCTGTTTCCGGGGTATATATATTTTTTTGTACATAATACATACCTTGTTCTGACCATATTGCACTATGTATAATTTGATAACCCAAGAAATGCCTACTGTTTTTGTTTCAAGTAGAAAAAATGTAAGTCAATGGAAGAATTACAGGGATATTTAGAAAAGGATAGATCTCGGCAACAACACTTCCTATATCCGCTACTCTTTCAGGAATATATTTATGCACTTGCTCATAATCATGGGTTAAATGGTTCGGTTTTTTACGAACCTGTGGAAGTTTTTGGTTATGACAATAAATCTAGTTTAGTACTTGTAAAACGTTTAATTACTCGAATC